AAACACAGAGACAAAGGACTGATCTTTGAATAGGAAAAAGAATGGATCTGCAGGGTCCCAAATGAATTGGCTTATTCGAAAAAAGCCTTGTTCTTTGTAAAATCTATCTGGTGTCCGGTACTGCATGGTTCCCCTCTGCAAGAACTCCTCCTCATGCTCTTGAAGCTCATCCTCTTCATGATAAATGCTCCGCTTGCCCCGAAATGATCCGGCCCGATAAGGAAATCCCAATTCAGTGGGCCTTTCAATACAATCAAATAGATTGGTCCAAGGGCGCCATATTCTAGGAGCCCAAACTATGTGATCGAATAAATCCTCCTCCATTTGTTGCGGGTCGATGTCCTCTTCCTCTTCTTCAAACTCCGATTCGTATTTTTCATAGTTTTGAATCATATCTAACTGATTCCTTGGTTCGGACCGAAGAAGTAATGTCACTCGATTATTATCAAACTGACTGCAATCTTTTTCTGTCCGTGAGGATCCCAACAGAGCGCCTTCTAGTTCTAATAGGCCATGAACTAGATCAGAATCATTCTCAGCGAATCTATAAGAAGCGATCCAATTATTTTCATCAGGTCCGGGTGAAGACCAAAGATCTTGAGCGACCAATCCGGCAGAACAATTCAAAAGATAAAGAAGTATCGTTAATTTCTTCATGCTCGTTCCAAGTTCGAAGTACCATTTGTACAAATAAGAATCCCCTTCTTTACATGATTTCTTCTTCATATAGATAGATATAGGATCTACGGGGCAATTACTTAGAAGTACATTTTGTGCAACAGCCCTTCCTATCTGATAGAAAAGGATCCCATGATCCTGAACCGATATTACCTGGGATCGCAAATCCCAAGTTTGTCTATGAAGAGCTGATCTAATTGTATTAGTTTCTATAATTGATTTCTTCTGTGTAATACTAATGGATAGGGCCTCATTGATAAGTGCTGCAAGATCTCGTGCATTGGAACCCATGGTTATGGACCCGAATCCGTTAGTATGGAACATTTTCTTTTCCAAGTGAAACCCTTTAGTATATGAAAGAATGAAAAAGTGCTTTCGTTGTTGTTGAATAAGAAGCCTTCGTATCTTAATGCATGTATTTAATTTATTCGGAGCTATTAGAGCGGGATCCACTTTTTGGGGAATATGAGTCGAACCAATAACAAGAATATTTCTAGTGGAATATCTTTCACAATCTCTGGAGAGATAGTTCTGTAATAGACCGAAGGATCTGTAATTCACATACAGATCATGAATGTTTGGAATCCATATTATGCAAGGAGACATTGCTCTTGCTAATGCGAATCGAAAGGTGATATCGATATAAAATCCGTATATACTCGGCGGCATATCCATAGTTAGCACATTCGTCATATCTAGCAGCTCCGTATCAAGATCAAGGTCATCATCAATATCGTCACTATCATCAATATCGATATCGTCACGATAATCACTATCGTCACTATCACTATCATCAATAAAAAAACCTTCAGGCTTGTAATACGAATACGGAAAGTTGTTCGGAAATATCGTAATGAAAGGAACATGGGAGTTTGTCGCTAGGTATTTGACCAAATAGGATCGTCCAGTTCCTATAGAACCTATCACTAAAATACCCCTAGAAGGGGATAGGGCTAAACGGAGCGAGAAGGGTTTTCCATGAGATGGGAAATGAAAACTATTAGCCCCACACGGGGTTTGTGAATAAGTGATTGTCTGATAATGAGCAAGGAATATCCGTCTTTCTGCTAAACAGGATCTATTGAACTCATAATTCATTAGATACTTTTTATGAATGTCAACTAAGTATCGTAAGTAAATTGATCCCGGTTGTTCAATCATTTGATAACCAGAGTCATTCTTTGATAAATGATCACTATGAGTCAGACTCAATAGAATTTGATCAATCCTTTTTTCTTTTTCGGTCGTTAAGGTGGAGAACTGAACCAAGAATTCTCTTTCTTCATCATCAACCAAATCACTGTTCGCGACCCAGGATTCTATTTTCTCATCAATCCAATCACCGTTCACCCCTTTTCTTTTTCTTATCAATGAATAGATCTCTTTACTTGTACGACTTAGATGTCTCGTATTTCTCGAAAAAGCGATTCGATTGATGGGATTTTGTATGATACTTCTGAGATCGATGAGATTGATATTAAAATATTTCTTCTTAGAACGTATTGATTTGACCCCATAAGCGGAACCACCAACCAATAGCATGTTGCCACCAGAAGCAGAAACCCGTATTTCTTCCAGAAAATCTCCTAATTGTTCCAGAGCAACTAGAAAGAGATTCTTTAACCAGAAAGAATTCAGTTCAGATTCAGATGTAGGATACCTATCCAAAAGTTTTCGCAACTCAATCATGTATGATGGAATCATCAAAGATTTGATCTTTTCTAACTCTGTCTGTAACTCACTAGAGGCTCGGGAAACAAAGAGAAGATGTATGCGAACGAGATATCCAGCAACAAGAAGAAGGAAAAGGATTGAATAGAGG